AACGGTTATAATACTGGAACTCATGCATTATCGAGCATCTTATCCCATTTTAAAATTGATTTATTCTGCAGCAGCAAATGCTAGTCATAATATGGATTTGAACGAAGCTGATTCATTCATTAGTGAAGCTAAAGTCAATGAGGGTGCTATTAGGAAAAAAGTCAGACCTCGGGCTCGAGGACGTAGCTATCTGATAAAAGGACCTACTTGTTATATAACAATTGTATTACAAGATAAATCTAATCTAAATTATATTTAGATCAATCTAAATAAAAATGATTTACTAATACTAAGAAGAATTTGGATTCATATTCCGGATATACTTTATATTAATAAATATTAATAACTTCTTAATTACTAAATATTAATAACTTCTTATTACTAAATATATAAATTTATTAAATATATAAATATATTGTAAATAAAAATATATAAAATATAAAAATATATATTAAATGAAATATATTCAAAAATAATATATATTAAATAATAATATATAAATAAAAAAATAAAAAATAAATAATATAAATTAATATAATATTACTAATATTAAACATTAGTGATATTAGTAAATCTATATTCTATATATAAATATATATATCTATAAATCCATATTATATATATGTATACGTATATATACCTATTACACCTCTATATATAGAATATAGAAAAGAATAGATTATATATATAAAATTAAATATATAGATTACATTATCCATAAATATAGATGGAAAAAATATAATAAAAATATGGGACAAAAAATAAATCCACTTGGTTTCAGACTTGGTACAACTCAACGTCATCATTCCTTTTGGTTCGCACAACCAAAAAATTATTCTGTGGGTCTACAGGAAGATGAAAAAATACGGAATTGTATCAAGAACTACGTACAAAAAAATAAAAGAATATCCTCTGGTTTCGAGGGAATCGCACGTATAGAAATTGAAAAAAGAATCGATTTAGTCCAGGTCATAATCCATATTGGATTCCCAAATTTATTAATAGAGGGCCAAACACGAGGAATCGAAGAATTACAGACGAATGTACAAAAAGAATTTTTTTCTGTGAACCGGAGACTTAATATTGCTATTACAAGAATTGAAAAACCTTATGGACAACCTAATATTCTTGCAGAATATATAGCTTTACAATTGAAAAATAGAGTTTCATTTCGAAAGGCAATGAAAAAAGCTATTGAATTAACTGAACAAACAGATACAAAAGGAATTCAAGTGCAAATCGCGGGTCGTATCGACGGAAAAGAAATTGCACGTGTTGAATGGATCAGAGAGGGTAGAGTTCCCCTACAAACAATTCGCGCTCAAATTGATTATTGTTGCTATACAACTCAAACCATTTATGGAGTATTGGGAATAAAAATTTGGATTTTTGTAGACGAGAAATAATGGATCTTTATTTGTCTTGTTATTCTGTCCAGTGATAGAAATGGACCAAAAACGAAAAACTGTTTGTTTCATTTTTTGCCATTAAATGAAACAAAAATGAACAATTCTATAAGGTTTAATAAAAATGGGTTTTACCATTTTATTTGTTATAATTGCTATGCTTAGTGTGTGACTCGTTAATTTTTTCTTTAGAGTTTCAAGTCGGGATTCAAAAAAAATACCGATCCCTACTATAAACTTAGTAATACTAAAAAAAATATTGATAACTAAATATAATAACTAAATATAATATTAGTAACTATATAAAATAAACTAATAAACAACTTATTGCTTCGTATTGCCAAGATCCCAAGAAACAGTCATTATATGAGTACATCAATCATATAGTTGCAACAACTGAAACTTCCATTTTTCCATAAAAAAGAAATCTTATTATAGGTTGTGAAGCAAAAAAGGGGATATAGAAAAATGGAAGGATGATAGAAAGAGAGAACAAAAATATCAATGAATGATATATAATTCCAATATGTATGGTCTATAAATTACCTCATCAAACAAAGGCAATGTGATAAAGCATCAATACTTATAACAATACTTAAAATAACAATTAACAATACTTAAAATAACAATACTTAAAAAAAAAGAGCTTTAGGTTAATCAAAACTAAGAAGATTGACCCGGAAACGAGTTTTGTTTGTAGCTCCATTGCGGATTTCAGACCTAACCATTAACGGAGAAGCTATGGGAACGATGAAACCTGTGACTGCATAAGATTCTACTGAAAACGAATCCGAATAATTCATTGGGTAGGATGGCGGAACGAACCAAGAAAAAATTTCTTTATTCTGGAAGGTTATAAATTGACCCACGAATGAAACAGAAGAGAGTCAATATTCGCCCGCGAAATCTTTTATTTTATTGGAATTACAATATTTCAGTGTGATTTTATAAAGATAAAAATTAAGATCGTTATAAGACATTATGTTATAAAACATTATAGATAATCTATATCCATAAATATGAACTATGGATAACATACATATGCATACACGTCTAGTCGGATATCTTGTATATCCATCTTCCTATGTAACAAATTTAATATCAATCAATAAATACCATTACTTAATATATTTATATATTTGTGTATTTTTTTAATACATGTATATCCATATGTCACATTATTGAATACCTTAATTCGCGAGGAGCTGGATGAGAAGAAACTCTCATGTCCGGTTCTGCAGTAGAGATGGAATTGATAAATAACCATCCACTATAACCCAAAAAGAACCAGATTTCGTAAACAACATAGAGGAAGAATGAAGGGAATATCTTGTCGAGGCAATCATATTTGTTTAGGCAAATATGCTCTTCAGGCACTTGAACCCGCTTGGATCACAGCTAGACAAATCGAAGCAGGGCGAAGAGCAATGACACGATATGTGCGTCGTGGTGGAAAAATATGGGTACGCATATTTCCCGACAAACCTGTTACAGTAAGGCCCGCGGAAACACGTATGGGTTCGGGGAAGGGATCCCCCGAATATTGGGTATCCGTTGTTAAACCAGGCCGAATACTTTATGAAATGGGCGGAGTATCAGAAACTGTAGCCAGAGCCGCTATTTCAATAGCTGCGTCCAAAATGCCTATACGAACTCAATTTGTTATTTCAGTATAAAGATATAAAATTAAACGGTGCATTCATTGAGGATAAAAAACGAAACTTCTTTGATTTCTGGACGAACAATATTTCTTTTTTTCCCTCATTCTTTGGATTGCAATAACAGATTCAAATAAAATGATATGATTCAACCTCAGACTCTTTTGAATGTAGCGGATAACAGCGGAGCTCGAGAATTGATGTGTATTCGAATCATAGGAGCTGGCAATAAACGATATGCTCATATTGGTGACGTTATTGTTGCTGTAATCAAAGAAGCAGTGCCTAATATGCCGCTACAAAGATCAGAAGTTATTAGAGCTGTAATTGTACGTACTTGTAAAGAACTTAAACGCGACAACGGTATCATAATACGATATGATGACAATGCGGCGGTTGTCATTGATCAAGAAGGAAATCCAAAAGGAACTCGAGTTTTTGGTGCAATAACTCGGGAATTGAGACAGTTTAATTTTACTAAAATAGTTTCCTTGGCTCCCGAAGTATTATAAATACTAGTAGGTAGAACTATGATATAACATGGTATCCAAAATGGATATAATTAATAATTAATAAATTAGTGGATTGTGTTTCACGCATATACTTTAAAAATGGAATAATTCAAAAAAAAAGAAACATGTTGATTATATAAAAATTAGGAGGAACCTATAATTATAGTTTGTCATGGGTAGGGACACCATTGCTGATATAATAACTTCTATAAGAAACGCTGACATGGATAAAAAAGGAACGGTTCGAATAAGATTTACTAATATTGCCGAAAACATTGTGAAAATACTTCTACGAGAAGGTTTTATTGAAAACGTTCGGAAACATCAGGAAAATAACAAATATTTCTTGGTTTCAACCCTACGACATAGAAAAAAGGCTAGGAAAGGGATAGATAGAGCCGTCTTAAAACGTATAAGCCGACCCGGTTTACGAATTTATTCCAACTATCAAGGAATTCCTAAGATTTTAGGTGGAATAGGAGTTGTAATTCTTTCTACTTCTAGAGGTATAATGACAGATCGAGAAGCTCGACAAGAAAAAATTGGAGGAGAAATCTTGTTATCTATATGGTAATGTTCCTCCTCGGGTATCCTAATTTTATCTCTAATTTCCTATTTATAAAATGGAGAGGAAAAGTAAGTTATATAACTCTTCCTCTATTAGTTGATACTTCAAGGGGGTTGCCTGGAATGAAAGAACAAAAATTGATTCATGAAGGTTTAATTACCGAATCACTTCCCAACGGTATGTTCCGGGTCCGCTTAGATAATGAAGATCTAATTCTAGGTTATGTTTCAGGGAGGATCCGGCGCAGTTTTATACGTATACTACCAGGGGATAGAGTCAAAATTGAAGTAAGTCGTTACGATTCAACCAGAGGACGTATTATTTATAGACTTCGCAACAAAGATTCGAATGATTAAGTAATTTTCAAAATGACTTTCATAGGGATAGGAGTTTAATCCGAAGTTAAAAACAAAAGAAAATCCAAAAGACTCATTTTCTTCCAAGGAATAGATTCACAATTAAGGTAAGGAATAAGAAATATGAAAATAAGGGCTTCTGTTCGTAAAATATGTGAAAAATGTCGACTGATCCGTAGGCGCGGACGAATTATAGTGATTTGTTCCAATCCAAGACATAAACAGAGACAAGGGTAATCTTTCTAAAAAACTTTATTATTTTATTATTATTTTATTATTATTTTATTATAAAGTAAAGGAAGGACAAAAAGGGATCTCATTTAACATGAAATGGATATTTCCATATCTTTTCTTTCTGTATATTTGTGACTCATATTTATGAGATGATAAAATATGACAAAAGCTATACCAAGAATCGGTTCGCGTAGGAATGGACGTATTAGTTCACGTAAGAATGGGCGTAGAATACCAAAAGGTATTATTCATGTTCAAGCAAGTTTCAACAATACCATTGTAACTGTTACAGATGTACGAGGTCGGGTGGTTTCTTGGGCCTCCGCTGGTACTTCTGGATTCAAAGGCACAAGAAGAGGAACACCCTATGCCGCTCAAGCAGCGGCCTTAAATGCTATTCATACAGTAATTGATCAGGGTATGCAACGAGCAGAAGTTATGATAAAGGGTCCTGGTCTCGGAAGAGATGCAGCATTACGAGCCATTCGTAGAAGTGGTATACTATTAAGTTTCGTACGTGATGTAACACCTATGCCGCATAATGGATGTCGACCCCCTAAAAAAAGACGTGTGTAGAAAAAGAAAAAAGGGTTTCAAGAGAAATAAATGATTCAATGATCTGATCAAATAATAATATTACTATAGTATGGTTCGAGAGGAAGTTGCAGGATCTACTCGAACACTGCAGTGGAAATGTGTTGAATCAAGAATAGACAGTAAACGTCTTTATTATGGTCGTTTCATTTTGTCCCCGCTTATGAAAGGTCAAGCCGATACCATAGGTATTGCCATGCGAAGGGCTTTATTTGGAGAAATAGAAGGAACATGTATTACACGTGCAAAATCTAAGAGAGTACCACATGAATATTCTACAATAATAGGTATTGAGGAATCCATACATGAAATTTTACTAAATTTGAAAGAAATTGTATTGAGAAGTAATATATATGGAGTTAGAGACGCATACATTTGCGTCAGGGGTCCTAGATACGTAACCGCTCAAGATATCATCTCACCACCCTCCGCGGAAATAGTTGACACGACACAACATATAGCTAACTTGACGGAACCGATAGATTTGTGTATTGAATTAGAAATCAAGAGAGATCGCGGATACCGTACTAAATCTACAAAAAACTCTCAAGACGGAAGTTACCCTATAGATGCTGTATCCATGCCTGTTCGAAATGCGAATCATAGTATTCATTCTTATGGGAATGGGAATGAAAAACAAGAAATACTATTTCTAGAAATATGGACAAATGGAAGTTTAACTCCTAAGGAAGCACTTCATGAAGCTTCTCGTAATTTGATTGATTTATTTATTCCTTTTCTACATGCGGAGGAAGAGGACATGAATTTCGAACAAAATAAAAACGGATTTACTTTACCCCTTTTTACCTTTCAAGATGGATTAACTAATCTAAAGAAAAACAAAAAAGGAATTCCATTAAAATCTATTTTCATTGACCAATTAGAACTGCCTTCCAGAACCTATAATTGTCTCAAAAGGTCCAATATACATACATTATTGGACCTTTTGAGTAAGAGTCAAGAAGATCTTATGAGAATTGAATATTTTCGAATGGAAGATGTAAAAAGGATATTGGACACTCTACAGAAGCATTTCGCAATTGATTTACCTAAGAATAAGTTTTCATTTTAAATACATTGTAATTATTTCATCTTCTTTTCTTTTTTTAACAGAAATAGAAAAAATCATAAAAAAAGAAGAAAATGAGTTTTGAATCTTTAAGCGGAATAATCATAATGAAATTAATGTATCAATGTATCTAAGGAATAGTTACTTTGAAGTGACTATTCCCTAGATACCTACATCATGGTATTGTATTTCACGATTGAATCGATTTGAAAAAGACCTAAAGTTAGGGATTTATCAATAGGTAATGTTGCTCCAATACCTAACCAAAGAGCTACTGCGGTACCGATCAAAAAGACTGTTGTAGCTACTGGACGACGAAATGGATTTTGGAATTTATTGACATTTTCCAAGAAGGGTACTGTCAATAATCCTGTTGGTACTGAAACCATTAAAAGAACACCCAATAACTTATTAGGTACTGTACGTAGTATTTGAAATACGGGAAAGAAGTACCATTCCGGTAATATTTCCAAAGGAGTTGCAAATGGGTCTGCCGGTTCACCAATCATTGACGGTTCTAGAACCGCTAAACCTACATTACATGCAATAGTACCTAAAATAACTACTGGAAAAATATATAAAAGATCGTTGGGCCATGCGGGTTCCCCATAATAATTATGCCCCATTCCTTTAGCTAATTTAGCTCTTAATACAGGATCATTCAAGTCAGGTTTCTTTGTTATTGGGATAGGTGAATTCTTATAGATCCATCCCCCGAAGGAACCGGACATGATAATTTTTCATCATCCGGCTCGAGCAAGAATAAAAGAAATGGCAGAAATGGATCCATATTCCATTTTTCATGCATATCTCTACATATATATACTTAATTATATACTTAATATATACATATATATTACATATACATATATATTACATATATACAATATATACATAATATTATATATAATGTCATGTATTTATAATTATAATTATAATGACATGTAATATACAATATAATACTTTTGAAATTATATATTTAAAATAATAAATAATATAGAAATAATATAAATAAGAATTATATAAATAATAATATAAGATATAAGAATTACTATAATAATGATATAATGACTCTATGCAAGAAAATATTTACAGGATTCTACTTTCCGGAATTGCTACTATACTATTGCAAAGAATTCCGTTCTTACAGGTAAATGCTCAATATCCAAGTGGACTTATAAATTTGATCATGATCAAGTGCTTTTTGGATTGTCTCATGTCTTTTGATTGATGTTTATCCCCACAACATCTCGATTACTTACTTACATACAAAGTATTTACTTGTTACTAATTACATTTAACCTCTATTCTTCTTTAGATCCCCTATTTCACTCCGATAGTATCATAGATCGTGATCAATGCAGAGGAAATGAATGCATTTCCGCACTATAAATAAGGCAAGGGAATAGACAGAACATTGGATCATACCACATCATTTATTTTATTCTAGTCTACGGGATCTTACGGAGCCTATTCATGCATAGCATGATTCAGGTATGATCATAGAAAAAATTCTCCTCAAGCGAACCGGCCTATCCTTAGGGGGATTACATGGTGGTTGGATGCGAAGACACATTTGGTTGTGAATTCCAATATGGCAGATAAATGGATCTGCATAGCCCAATCAATAGTTCAAGTCGCACACTCCCATAATCCATCCTCTGTTCCAAAAATTCACTTCAACTATTCGTATCAAATCAAATAAGGAATACGATACTTCGGAGTTGAAAAAAAAAGTATCCAAAGAACATGTCTTATTTTTTCAATAATCCATATTTCTAGCAATGAAATGCCATTTGTACATCGTTCCTCCCCGGTATGAGATATGATCAATTACAAATATTTATGACCTATCTGTCTTTTCTATAAACTATAAATCTATAAACTATAAAGGACCTGAAATACCTTGTTTACGTATCATTGGAAAATGCATTAACATAAATACGGCAGTAAGAAGGGGCAATACAAAAGTGTGTAAACTATAAAAACGGGTCAAAGTGGATTGACCCACACTAGCACTTCCACGTAATAACTCCACCAAAGGCGATCCTATTACAGGAATAGCTTCAGGTACACCTGTTACAATTTTAACTGCCCAATAACCAATTTGGTCCCGAGGTAAGGAATAACCAGTTACACCAAAAGATGCAGTCAATACAGCCAAAACTACACCTGTAACCCAAGTTAATTCGCGGGGTTTTTTAAATCCACCTGTGAGGTACACACGAAATACGTGCAGGATCATCATTAAAACCATCATACTTGCTGACCATCGATGCACTGATCGAATTAACCAACCAAAGTTAGCCTCAGTCATTATGTATTGAACAGAAGAAAAAGCCTCTGTAACGGTTGGACGATAATAAAAAGTCATAGCAAAACCTGTAGCTACCTGTACTAAAAAACAAGTAAGTGTGATCCCCCCTAAACAATAAAATATGTTGACATGAGGGGGAACATATTTACTAGTTATATCATCTGCAATCGCCTGAATCTCGAGACGCTCTTCAAACCAATCATATACTTTATTGAGATAGGAAACCCCCTCTGAGAACTGTATATGAAAATTTCATCTCGTACAGCTCAAGCAAAAACACACAAATAATGATTTTAACGGATATGTAATAAAAAGTGAAAAACTTGTTAGCCGCCGGATTCGATTTACCCCGAGGGTACGGAGTAACCAAAATCTATAATCTCTTCTTTGTATGATAATGCCAAAAAACATCAAGTTGGCTCATCCATTTTTTTGTTGATCGTTACTGGCCTCTTGAATCTTCTCTTCCCTATTTCTTTTTTTATTTGTTATATGATTTCTTGTTTTTTTGTGTAATGTAAATTTACTCTTGTTTTATGTTTTACTATTGATAAGAGTTGAATAGTAAATTGATAAGAGTTGAATAAGTAAATAGGAATTCACTTGTTAAGACCCTATGAATCAATTGAAACCTCAGATTCATACTAAAATAGAACCACGATGATTTAGATTTAATAAAACAAAGTTTCAAACGAAACCTTAAATTAAAAGGTTCTATGAGTAAGAATCCTTTGATGATCACTTATTCAATGAACGGAATGACTCAAGAAAATCTAGAAAAAGACTTGTCTTTCAGTCAAAAATAAACCTGAAGGATAAAATTGTTTGATTTAGGAAATATTTATTTAAATATTTTTGAGTCCGGTTGCGAGGTTTGAATAGTGGGTATGAATCATAGTTTCACTATTTCTTTTCTTGATCTATTCTATATATTTCGTGCTCCAGATACTAGAATAAATATCCAACGAGATAGAATCATCTTGATGGAGATGACAGACCCGTTCTCTGTATAATCAATAGGATCCATTATAACAAGTCACACACTCATATTCCGGAAATACCGAAACAAATAAATTCCACGGTCGAACTACCAGAATAGCCTAGAAATTCGAATCTTAAGTAAAGTAATCCTTTTTTTTGATTGAAAACTAGGACTTCATCGTTTTTATAAACCTAACTCATTGAAATTCCATCCAGTAAAACAGAAGAATTATAAATTTCCAAAATTATAGATAAGAATACTGCAAATAGAGCCATTGCGACCCCCATTAGTGGTGTAGTTCCCCAGCCCGGAGCTACTTTACCATATTCCGAATTCAATGGTTTCAATAATTCCCCTACAGTAGTCCGTCTTGGACCAGACCTAGAACTACCCTCAACGCTTTGTGTAGCCATAAATCCTATTTTATTTAATCATTGGTTGAGATCTGTTGACTTTGTATACCATTCCGTTGTAGTTGTAAATAAACGACCTGATCGTAGACTCCTTGTGATCTTGAAATTATCTAAAAATGGAAACAGCAACCCTAGTCGCCATCTCCATATCTGGTTTACTTGTAAGCTTTACTGGGTATGCCCTATATACTGCTTTTGGGCAACCCTCTCAACAACTAAGAGATCCATTCGAAGAACACGGGGACTAGTTGAAGTAATGAGTCTCCCAAACGGGAGACTCATTACTTCAATTGAAATAATGAAAAAAATTATTTCATTTTTTTAGTTGGAACCTTTGGTGGTTCTCGAAAAAAGATAGCGAAAAAAATGATTCCTAAAGTCGAAACTAAAAGGAATGTATAAACCAATGCTTCCATAGATTCGATCGTGGTTTACAATTATAGCTTCCACACCTATTCGTTTGTGATCATTTACCATATAAAGAAAAAAGTAAAAGAAAAAATGATGATTCAAGTCAAGATTTCTTCGGTACCTTATGTCAAATAAAAAAAGAGGTGAAAGATACCAGAGTAATGTATCAGACTACTTGTCTTCTTGTAGTTGGATCTCCAACTTTTTGGAATGCTCCAAATTCCACTTGAACATCCAAATCTGGATCAATACCAGCAAAAACATCTCTGAACAAGGTTCTAGCACCATGCCAAATATGTCCGAAAAAGAAGAGCAAGGCAAAGTTGGCATGTCCAAAAGTGAACCAACCCCTTGGGCTGCTACGAAAAACACCATCCGATTTTAAAGTAGCCCGATCTAATTCAAAAATTTCACCTAATTGAGCACGTCTAGCATATTTTTTCACAGTAGCAGGATCACTATAACTGACTCCATTGAGTTCGCCACCATAGAACTCGACAGTTACACCCACTTGTTCAACACTATACTTTGATTCTGCCCTTCTAAAAGGAACATCGGCTCTCACAATCCCATCTCCATCTACCAAAACCACCGGAAATGTTTCAAAAAAAGTGGGCATACGACGTACAAAAAGTTCACGCCCCTCTTTATCTCTAAAGACGGGGTGACCTAACCACCCAACAGCTATTCCATCCCCATTGTCCATTGAGCCCGCTCTGAATAATCCCCCTTTTGCCGGATTATTACCAATGTAATCATAAAAAGCTAATTTTTCTGGAATTTTAGACCAAGCTTCGGATAAACTCAAATTTTCGGCTAGTCCGGCGTTAACTCTTCGATATATTTCTTGCTGAAAGTATCCTTGATCCCACTGATAACGAGTAGGACCAAATAATTCGATTGGGGTAGTTGCTGAACCATACCACATAGTTCCGGCAACAACGAAAGCTGCAAAAAAAACAGCGGCGATACTACTAGAAAGAACAGTTTCAATATTCCCCATACGTAATCCTTTGTATAGACGTTGGGGCGGGCGGACACTCAGATGGAATAAACCTGCTAATATGCCCAATGTACCCGCTGCGATATGATGGGAAGCTATTCCTCCGGGAACAAAAGGATCAAAACCTTCTGCGCCCCATGCAGGATTTACAGGTTGTACTTTTCCTGTTAGTCCATAAGGATCGGACACCCATATTCCAGGACCATACAAACCTGTTACATGAAATGCGCCAAAGCCAAAACAAGCTACCCCTGAGAGAAATAAATGAATGCCAAAGATTTTAGGCAAATCCAAAGAGGGTTTGCCCGTACGTTCATCACAGAATATTTCTAGGTCCCAATATACCCAATGCCAGATAGCTGCCAAGAAGCACAAACCAGAAAACACAATATGTGCACCCGCCACACCTTCATAACTCCAAATACCCGGATTCGTTATAGTTCCCCCCGAAATACTCCAACCACCCCATGAATTGGTTATTCCTAACCGAGTCATGAAAGGTATAACGAACATACCTTGTCTCCACATTGGATCCAGAGCGGGGTCAGAAGGATCAAAAACCGCTAATTCGTATAGAGCCATTGAGCCGGCCCAACCAGAAACTAGAGCTGTATGCATTATATGGACAGAAAGCAATCGACCGGGATCATTCAATACGACAGTATGAACACGATACCAAGGCAAACCCATGAAAATACCCCTTTATCAAAGAAAAATGGACACTATATCACTTTATTTTATCGCATTGAAAAAACACTATGATTATACTATGTACCTAACCTTTTCAGTAGATTTTGTATGAGAAAGGGTTAATATTTATTCCGTTCTATTTAAAATAACGATGGAACAATTCTGTTCATAAGAACAAAGAGAGGCAATTCTATTCTATACCCGATAAGCACGAATACGCAATGGGAAGATTAGCCCCACTTTCGAGAAACGAATGTATAGATACTTTTGTTTATCGTTTGAACGATCGGATCAATTCATTAATGAAAATTTTTCCTTATTCATTCTGCTGTCTTACTCTATAAACCTTCCAATCTATGTATAAAAATCCATGCCATGTATAAATATAGAAAATAGATGTATAAATATATAAAATGGAATAAACATAAAAAAGAATAAAGACAATAAATCCATTCTTACGTTTCTATATCAAAGTGAAGTATAATACTTAATTTTTTTCATTAATTTAATGCCTATTGGTGTTCCAAAAGTACCTTTTCGGAGTCCTGGAGAGGAAGATGCGGTTTGGGTTGACGTATAGTGCGACTTGTCAGACATACTGGGTCATATGGGATTTACCCGTTCTCTCCCCCGATGGAGATATCCTCCGTTTTGCCCAACAAATATTGTATTAAGTAAACTATCAATCATTCGGAGCGTGAAATGAATGCAATTAGATCAATTTATTTATATTGGGGATCAATATTATCAATTAGAAATTTATGGTTGATTTGGTAAAATAAAGTATCCAGGCTCCGTTCAGAAAATACCAAATTGATAACAAATTGGTAATATATGTATGATTACCACTTGTATCATAAACAATTCGAAACAATTCTTATATTTATTATTATTTATACTTAATTTATTAGATTCATTTTTATTAGATTAGTTTATCGTTTTTATTATTTATTAGTTTATAGTATAGGAATGATCTCAAACAGCCAACCAATAATCAATATAATAGTATATATAATAGTAAATACATCGAATAGCTTTGGAAAGGCATGAAAAAAATGGAAAAAAAGAAGTCGTAATAAAAAAAGTGGTACTTAGATCATTTGTCCTATATGTGCAAATAGAATTCGGACAGAGCTTTTCCCGGAGTAGAACATTAACCTAAAAGAGTTGATTTGAAAGGACCCATTCAGGAACAAGAAAATGACATCGTGATTTGAATTTCGATGAAACAATACATCAATAAAAAGTGAGTTCAATAAGTTCAGTAAATTCTTTTTTATGGGGAGGTGGGTCAAAACTCATCTCGTGTTTTTTTGAAAAATAGAAGAAAAGCCTCTTCCTTAAAGAAACCTATTAAAAAAAAAAAAGAAATAGAACTGGAATCGACACATTGATTCTTTTTTCGCAATATTTTTGAACCGTATGCACCTAAAGATGCACGTACGGTTTCTAAAGGATCCCATTTTGTCTTAATCAACCGACTTTATCGAGAAAGATTACTTTTTTTAGGACAAGAGGTTGATAGCGAAATCTCGAATCAACTTGTTGGCCTCATGGTATATCTCAGTATAGAAGATGATACTAAGGATCTTTATTTGTTTATAAACTCTCCGGGTGGATGGGTAATCCCAGGAATAGCCATTTATGATACTATGCAATTTGTGCCACCGGATGTGCATACAATATGCATGGGATTAGCCGCTTCAATGGGATCTTTCATTCTGGTCGGAGGAGAAATTACCAAACGTCTAGCATTCCCTCACGCTTGGCGCCAATGAATTTTTATTTGAAAAAAAGAAAAACTATGCCTTCGCCATATTGAATATGAATAATAAGTAATAATAGCATGGCACTTTGAGTTCGATATGAACAAACCATTGTTATTTTTTCATAACATGAGATTTCGTATCGAGGCAGTAGTATGAAACAAAGATGATTTCCGATTTGATCTTATGTGTCGGGAATACATTTCAGCGTCACAAACCATTTTTCTTCCATACCAGAAGTCTCTTTCTGATATTTCTGTTATGAAAGAGAAGAGTACAAAAATGAAAAAATCTATTTTTTTCCCTATTTGATCGTATTATAAAGGAACTTTGGGATTGCTAAATCGCAAACGAGACAAATATTAAAAGCAACAGAACCATCATAGTATTTTTTTACTCCTACGAAAAGAAGGGTGGTAAATGGATCATTCAAACGATCTGAATCAGATAGATCTTATTTCTTTTTTCTTCTCGAAAAAAGAAAAATTCCATTGCGGAGCCGTATGCAATGCACAACAAATGCCTGTACGGTTATTCTATTTCATTTTCTTTTTCTTCTTTTTTTTTACCCCTTACTTTAGTCCAATCATGCAAGATAAAATAACCGTGGATTATGTTATATCAATCAATATCATCAGGGTTATGATTCACCAACCCGCCAGCTCTTTTTATGAGGCACAAGCGGGGGAATTTATCCTGGAAGCGGAAGAACTGCTGAAACTTCGCGAAACCCTCACAAAGGTTTATGTACAAAGAACGGGTAATCCATTATGGGTTGTATCCGAAGACATGGAAAGGGATGTTTTTATGTCAGCAACAGAAGCCCAAGCTCATGGCATTGTTGATCTTGTAGCGGTCGAAAATGAAAATACAGGGAATTTCTTGTAAATCTATTTTAAAGCCTAATTGGAATTATTTGTGATTGAATATTGAATTTGTGATTGAATATTGAATAGAAAAGGAATAGATGAATAGGAAAAGAATAGAAAAAATTCATGATGATCAATCATCAGGTTAAGATCGATCTAAACCAACCCATTTTATAGTTTATCTAATATTTTAGATATACATATAGATATACATATAGATATACATCTATCTATAGATGCCAACTATTAAGCAACTTATTAGAAACACAAGACAGCCAATAAAAAATGTCACGAAATCCCCCGCTCTTAGAGGATGTCCTCAGCGGCGAGGAACATGTATTAGGGTGTATGCGCGACTCGTTCAAATCATGAGTTCGAACAAATGAAAATGAGACAATTTTTCCAATATGAATGAATAGGACCAATGAATAGGATAAATAAAGAGGATCATATACCTATATTGTGTATGGAATTTATGGTTTCCATTGGTGTAAATCCAATCATATGGATTTGAGATAAGAAGCAATTCCCCATTGATAGCAAATGGTTATCCATTAAGCGGAGGAAATGGTATTATAAATAGCAAAAGGATTATGTTCCTATTGTTGAAAGAACGGACTAAGAGGGTCAGCTATCTAGCCAACTTTTTCCTAATTAAATGCCGTTACTGTATGGATAACTCTATATTGTGAAAAGAGATATTACTCTATAATTGATGGGTAGAGCCAAAGAGTGTGAACTATACAAGTTCGCAATAACATTTGATTAAATGAAAGAAGGGGCTCCGGTGTATATAGAGGACCTCACCGTTTAAGAAGTAACCATAGAAACGATGGAATCCACTATTTTTTTATTTAGTATCGTTAGAATTTCTTATTTCCAGGTGAAATAAAATGCATGGAAGGGCTAAAAAATCGTGGTCAGGAAGGTTATAGTAGCAAAAGCTATTGGAATAATTTCTATTTTATATATCGGAAGAATCCGTTTTGTTATTAATTGACCATAGTAGGGGAAAAGGATGACTGAAAGAATAGAAATCAATTAGTTATTCATTAAGATTTAATTTGATTCAATGACCAGAGTTAGACGAGGATATACAGCTCGGAGACGTCGAACAAAAATTTGTTTATTTGCATCAACCTTTAGAGGGGCTCATTCAAGACTTACACGAACGATTGCTCAACAGAAAATAAGAGCTTTAGTTTCCTCTCATCGAGATAGAAACAGACAAAAAAGGGATTTTCGTCGTTTGTGGATCGCTCGGATAAATGCAGTAACTCGTGAAAATAGGGTATTGTATAGTTATAGTAGGTTAATACACAATCTGTACAAGAAACAATTGCTTCTTAATCGTAAAATACCTGCACAAATAGCTATATCAAATAAGAATTGTCTTTACATGATTTCCAATAAAATCATCAAATAAAGGACATTATATTAAAATGTAATATACAGGAATAATTGAAAGAAAATTCCCCGGAGTTCATTCTCCGGGAAGATAGAAAAAAATGAAGATTAAGATAAATAATACGAATGAACGAATATGTTTCAATAAAAAAGATTTCTTCTTCCCCTATTTTTGTTTCGTATAACACAAGAATCCACCCTAGATTCTAGGATTTTTCGAACAAAACATCAATCTAATCTTGCTCAAATTGGAGTTCGTTTTGAGTTAATTGCACAATATGTCTAGTTATTTCTGGTTTTAGGACTAATAATTCTTGGGATTGACTCAGCTCTTTCAAATTGTTTCTCATTATTAAGAAAAGGCAACAAAGATAAAATACGAGCTTGTTTTATAGCAATAGTAATTAATCGTTGTTGTTTCAAAGTCAATCTATTCACCCGTCTAGATAATATTTTTCCCTGTTCACTAATAAATCGACTAATTAAACTCATGTTTCTATAATCGATTCGATCCCCAGATCCAATTGGGGGTAAACGCCTACGAAAAGATCGCTTGTATTTACGAAAGGATTGCTTGGATTTTTCCATGGGTTATTCCTTATCTCTAAAAATCTATTTCTTTATTTTATTCATTATTCACCTCAGATCTGAACGAACTAGGATTTTTTCTTTGATTTGTATATATTATTATGTATATTGATTTGTGTATATTATGGTATATATAGTTACGTTATATTATATTAAGTTAAGTTCTTCCTCCTCCTTGGCGAGATCGCACACGTATTCTATTCTGTCCAATCTATTTCTTTATTTCCCCATGAATCGTATGCTTGTGACAATAGCGACAAAACTTTCTCAATTCTAATCGACTGGAGGTATTGTGTCGATTTTTTTGAGTAATATATCTAGAAATACCCGGAGATTTTTTATTGACATCATTTTGGGCACAACCGGTACATTCCAAAAAAACTATAACTCTAATTTCTTTACCTTTGGCCATGAACCCCTTTTGTATTTTGGATTGACTTAACTTATCTATTTCCGATCCGAGAAGAAGAAAAGAACAAAAAAAATAAAACAATTAAAAAATAATAATTATAATTAATAAATATTAATATAAATATTAATAAATAAATATATAAAATAATATAAAATAAATAATATAAAATAATTAAGTGATACTGTTTCTTTCTAACTATCAACTATTCCTATCCTAAAAAACTGAAAAAAGAAGGGACTAAATTCGAAATTTTAGTCATGTAAACCAGAATTATATCTCTAATTTTCCCCATTTATTCACACGAACGCATATTAATATAATAACTAGAATTAAAACTAGAATTAAAAAAAGGGAAATGATAAGGCATCTGGGAATAAACGATTAATTTCTATCAATAGACCCGCTAAAGACCCAAACCATAGAGTACTTAGCACAGGTGCCACGGAGAGATATGTTTTTATATCTCGCATTTGAAATCCTCCTTCTTTATTCGAATACATATATAGTCAGATGCTATAGTTCACGATCATTTGTATTTATTTTACACGAAATTCCTAATAAAAATGGATATTAGAATGAAGCAATAGGATTTTCCTCTTACTAAGTAATAGATCCCTTCCTCCTAAACATTACTGATAAATATGAATTTTTTTATATATTAGGTTTAAGATGTATAGAATGCTTTTATTATTTATATTATATATTTATATTATATGTATATGAGACCAAAAAGAAGAAATGAAAAATCTTATATAGATAAAGAAGTAGAAAATGATGATGTGGAAAACAAGACAGGGGTTTTGTACAATGAGACTGTACAATAATTTGAAAAAGGGATGTAGCGCAGCTTGGTAGCGCGTTTGTTTTGGGTACAAAATGTCACAGGTTCAAATCCTGTCATCCCTACCTATTACTTCTCCTATGGACAGTAACAAGGGATTAATTGAAATTGATTAAATTTGGGCATAATCTTCCATTTTTACATTGCATACTATATTTATACAAGATGCATTGGGGATAGATAAATTTATTTTATTTACAGTCCTATCCACTTTCCTTTGAAAGCGCTCTTAGTTCAGTTCGGTAGAACGCGGGTCTCCAAAACCCGATGTCGTAGGTTCAAATCCTACAGAGCGTGATTCATTTTATTTGATGTCGAATCACAATAAAATAACTTAACAAAGCAAAGTCGAATTGCAACTTGACCTCCTACCTGCAGGAGGTCAATCAAAAAGGAAATGTTACTCAATCAAAGGTCCAACTGATCACCACGTCTGTATTGTAAATATGCCGTTACAAATAATCCTGCCAAGGTAATAGGAATTAGGCCTAAAACGATTCCAAATAGAAAAACTTCAATCATTTCTGTTTGAGGGGATAAAAAAAGAGAGGTAAGATCTATCCCTAAATATTAATCTGAATTATCCATGAATCTCAATGACCAAGAATTGGCAATTGATGTAGGAAAGAGCTGTCTAATACCTAAAATAAAATATCAGAGAAATATTCATTTTTATAAATTGTAAATTGTTTATTCAACTCATTTCAAATAAGTCGTATCTTGTTCAAACCAATAAATAGAGCTGGGGTTATAGTTAAAGCAGCCAGTAGAAAACCGAAATAACTAGTTATAGTGGACATGAAAAAACTAAATTAGACTAAATTAGATATGTTGTTTTGCTACATATGTTGATAAAACACTTACCTAAGTTTCGATTTTTCCAAAATAAAATACAACGGTGAGAAAAACCCAATTAAAAGAATTAATTTAGTTAGAATTGAAAGTTCTTAATTCATGAGTCATTATAGATAAGACTAAAAAAAGATAGAGTGACATAGCTAGAAAAAATGGACTCAATCCTATTGCTATTGAAAAGAAAGGAAATGATCAAACAAAATTGAAGTAATTTAAAAATCGAATTCTTTTATTCCAAAATCACTTAATACTTACAAAATGACTTAGACTTAAATACTGAATACTTAAAAATTTAAAGCTTAAAGAAAAATTTACATTTTACTTAAATTAATTTGAATTATAAATGGAATTATAAATTAGTTAAATTAACTAAACTATTAAGTTTCATTTTTAAAGGAAGTTAGACGACACTGTTTTTATTTTATTACTATTACTTTTACTTTACTTAATTTTACTCAAACTCAACCCAAGAATTGCACAACGAATCTGTCGATTCCGAATCATAAGATTTGGAGTTGGAGTTGATGAATCCATTTTTTTGGAAAACAAATGTCCTGATAATACTTACCCTTTATTTATTTTAACTCCTTTGATTCAGTACAGCAGTAATAGGTTACTTAAATGCCCGCAATATCTCGAATGAAAAGAAAAAAATGCTTCGCGATATATAAAAAAACCTTTTAGGTTCTAAATTCTGTTTTTCCATATTATAAAGTTCCATACTTCTAGTTCGACAAAAAAACCTTTGTTTTGGATCTAATACAAGGTTGTATGATGAATATTGATTGTTCGGTTATCTTTCTTTTCTAAAATGGGATTCTACGTTGTTTTTTGTATTTTGTATTATAGTATATTTATTGTAAGACCCACCTATTACTTGAAATAAAAGGATTCGAACAAAAAAATCTTTAACCAAAAAAGGGTTTCTTTTATAAATTTTACATAGAATTGAATTGTAAATATTGTAAACATTATAATATCTTTTATGAATTATTAAAAATCCTTTGATTCATACTTTTTTTTCAAGATCTTTACTTTCTATTACGTAT